AAGTCGATCCCGGGCAAGTGTTCGGATCTATTATGACATATCCATGAGGTGCTCAACGGACCCTTTCAATCGTTTTTAATCTTATAAAACCCTTTCCAGGGCTTTAAATTTCTCAAAAACCATTTTTTTTTGTACAAAACCTAGTGGATTCATATCGCAATTAGAAGTCCCTAAACGGAACTACTTTATCACGTGAGCAGTCATTACTAGGATAAGAGACATTCCAGCGAGGGTCTCTTTGATTATTATTAGTTTTAATAGAATAGGAGAAAAAAATACATTCTCTGCCCTATCCCTGTATCCTTTATCCGTACGAAATACCAGACGAAATAAAACAATCTTAGAAAGGATATAATGAAATTCTTTGATTGGTTCTTCCCAGAGAAATGATCCTTTTTATTTTACTGATGGGGCCAACAAACAATTAATTATTAATTATAACAAACAAAATGGATATCTAAATTATAAAGAAATAAATAAACAGAGAGTTCTTATTCGAAACGCCCCGTGATTTTCAACCAATTCTGCGCTTCAATATAATTACCAGGAGTAAGCGCAATAGCTTGTTTCCAATACTCGGCGGCTTGATTGAACCAAGCCTCTGCAATTTCAGAATCTCCCTGTCTAATGGCCTGTTCTCCCCGGTCGGAATAGGTGGGTCAATTCCTTTCCTTAGAACCGTACTTGAGAGTTTCCCGTCTCATACGGCTCGGCTAGGCAATCAATTCTTTTGGTGTCCCAGTTTTTTTTTTAATCTACTGCGAAGTGAATGAGATTTCTCATAGATCTATCTTATACTTTTTTTCGCGGGTTAACCAAAAGAGGTTAATTCCATGAGCATGAGTTTCAAACTTTACTTTTGATTAAATTAATAATCAGCTTCCATTTTATCTTTTTTCCCACCGTCAGAAGAATAACATATAAGCATTTCCACTATCGTTAGAATTTTCTGAAAGGTATCTATCTCGCTTTCATATAAAAATTTATATAGAATCGTTGAAAAAGACTTTTCTTCCTAAGAAAGAAAAGACTTACTGTCTTTGGGATCTGATGCTACACCGCTGCTCAATATCTTAGGGGATCGACTTTATTACATAAGTGGATTCCTTACTTTTATTTCATATCATGACATAAATAAGCAGTTCTTATTGGATCGGCATCGGCCCAAAACCTCGCGAATTGGTCTTTACGGTGCTTCCTCTATCAATTAGATCCTTTATCCATAGAATAAACTATGCTAGGCCTATTGATTTCTTCATATTTCGACTTCTATGAAGTTTCTTTACTACAGCTGATAAAAATCGTTTTTTGCACGATGCATATGTAGAAAGCCTATTTTTTTCTAGTATTTATTAGTGTATTTGCTCTTGCTCCGCCCCCCTTTTTTTTTTTCTTTTCCTTTTTTTCTTTCTATAGTAGAGATAGTCGCACGTAATGACAGATCACAGCCATATTATTAAAAGCTTGTGGTAAGAACGGGTTCCGTTCTAGTGCCCGAAAATAATATTCTAAAGCTTTTGTATGTTCTCCGTTACTTGTGTGGATAAGGCCTATGTTATAGAGTATATAGCTTCGATCATAGGGATCAATTTCTAGTCGCATAGCTTCATAATAATTTTGTAAAGCTTCCGCATAATTGCCTTCAGATTGAGCTGACATCCGTTACGATCGTCATTCGATTCAAAGAATTCTCCGTTCCAGAACCGTACATGAGATTTTCATCTCATACGGCTCCTCCCTTATGTGCATAATGAGAATATTTCAATCTTTTTTTATTCCGTGGATTATTCTCATTATGAACTTAGTGGGGCTAATGTTTTTACAAGAAATCTTTAGCCAACCTTACTGCAAAAGATCTTTTCTTAACATCACGCGTGTTGGTACTGGTACTAGATAAAACTGTAAACTCCAACAATTTCTTTGTTCTCAACGCCTCTTAATTTCCAGGAATTAATCACTTCAACAGTCTTCGATGGTTCTAAGGGTATCCAAAGTACGAACGAGATGGATGTTTGTTATCCCAACCATTCTTCTTAGTCCCGATCCCGATAAGGAAAAGGGCCAATTTTTAACAAAGTTTTCGTGTTGTTGATTCCTAGGCGTAGCGCCTCTTCCCCTATGCCGCCTATTGGTACTAGTGTAGTAGGGTTGACCTGCAATACAGAACCTGTAGGTGTAACCTTTCGCTCAATACTAGAATCGACAATTGAAGCATCTGAGGCTGCATTAATCGGGGATACACGACAGAAGGAATTGTTTTATCGATAGAAACTTCACCTTCAACAAGCGTAGATTTTTTCAATAATATTTTTTCGTTCTTTTCTATCCCGAATCGTCTTTCTTTCTCCTAAGACCAAAAGCGGTAATAATCAAATCACACCATCTCTGTAATAGGTAAATGCCTCTTTTTCTCCTGAAGTGGTCGGAATTATTCGTAATAAGATATTGGCTACAATTGAAAAGGTCTTATCAATAAAATTTCCACTTATCCGCGATCTAG